ATTGTTGATAAAAGTAAATTTCTATTGGCTGCCTTAGGTACTTTTTTTCCCCATAAAGATATTGAATAAAAAGAACTACTTTTAGTGCTACTGTAATTTTGAAAATGAATACGCAAATGTCCATCAAAAGTAAGTAAATACATCCGAAACATATAAAATGCGGTTAATCCTGTTGTGAAGGATGCTATTATTGCGAAAGTTGGTGAATACAACCAACTATCATTAAGAATTTCATCTTTGGACCAAAAACAAGCAAGAGGTGGAATACCACAAAGAGAGAGTGTACCTAATAAAAAAGTAATTCTTGTAATTGGAACATATTTTGCTAAACCGCCCATAAGAACCATATTTTGACTTTTTTCTGGTGAATATCCAACAATGGGTTCCATTGAATGAATAATAGATCCGGATCCCAAAAACAATAAAGCTTTCGAATAGGCATGAGTGATCAAATGGAATAAAGCTGCTCGATAAGAACCTATGCCCAAAGCTAACATAATATAACCCAATTGAGACATTGTAGAATAAGCTAAACTTCTTTTAATGTCTCTTTGAGCAAGAGCCAAAGTCGCTCCTAATAGTACTGTTATTACGCCTATTAAAGAAATAAGATTCATTATGGAAGGTATAACTATGAAAAGAGGAAGAAGCCGAGCTACAAGAAAAATTCCCGCTGCTACCATAGTAGCAGCATGTATAAGAGCCGAAATGGGAGTGGGTCCTTCCATAGCATCAGGTAACCATATGTGAAGGGGGAATTGTGCGGATTTAGCAACTGCACCAAGGAATAAAAAAGAAGCACACAGAGTAGCAAATAAAGAATCTACTCCATTATTCTGAACCAAGTTATTAACTATTTCGAACAAATCCCGAAATTCTAAACTACCCGTTATCCAATAAAGTCCTAAAATTCCTAATAATAAACCAAAATCCCCTATACGATTGGTTACAAAAGCTTTTTGACAAGCACTTGCCGCAATTGGTCGTGTGAACCAAAAACCTATTAATAAATAGGAACACATTCCTACAAGTTCCCAAAAAATATAAATTTGTATCAAATTGGAACTAGTAACTAATCCCAACATAGAAGTATTGAAAAAACTCATATAGGCAAAAAATCTCAAATATCCTTGATCGTGAGACATATAATTGTCACTATAAATAAGAACCATGATTCCAACAGTAGTAATTAATATTGACATAATAGAAGTAAGTGGATCGATCAAGTGTCCGAACTCTAAAGAAAAATCATTATTGACGGTCCAAGACCATAGATATTGATAGATAGAATTTCCATTTATTTGCTGAATAGACAGATTAACCGAAAATGCCATAGCTATACTTAACATCAAAACACTTGGAAAAGCCCACATACGACGAATATTTTTTGTTGCTGTCGGAATAAGCAAAAGTCCAAATCCTATTAACATAGTAACTGGAAGTGGAAGAAGAGGTATTATCCACGCATATTTATATGTATGTTCCATAAAAAAAACAAATTTCCATTTTTTCTTATCTTATAATTGTTTCCGATTCACCAATTCTTATCCTTTTCGAAAGGAACAAAAAAAAATCAACAAAAAAAGATATGAAAATTTTTTGATTTTTCATTATTCTGACTTTTCTCAGATATTGGAGGAAATATTCAAAAAGTTCCAATTCAATTGGTTAGTCAAATGATATGACCAAAGAGTTAGGTAAGAATAATTACTTAGTTATTAACTTTATTAACTAAAGAAAGGTATTTATAGAAATGAGGAATATGAGATTTTAAATCATTCTACAACTATATTATCATTCTATTCTGGTAATATGTAAGCCTATCATATACTATAGTCTAGTAAATAAAAACAATTATACCAAAACAGTAGAATATGGATGCATCAATAAATGAAAAAAGATCTAGTTATTCTAGTGAATTTATTTGTAGTAATTACTGCGGAACTAATTGATTGGATTCCAATCCAATAAGAAAGTATCCGAAATCTTATCTTATAATACTTCTTACTTTGTATATAGAATAGAATTAAAATAAAATAAAAATAACTAAAAATGGAAGTTCCCTTTCTTAGGTAATGGAATGTCTTGTTTAAGATATTAACTACTAGTTGTAGTTGAAGTTTGAACTTAAATTATAGACACGGCACTATGAGCTTATTCAATTACAACTAATAGTCATAAAAATCCCTTTTCATTTTCAAATTTTCCCCTCCTTTCTTCTATTTTATTCCCTAGTGTGTTAGATATGTGACATGCATATATTTTTATATATTATTTATATTAATATTATTTATATTATATAAATAATATAATATATATTTGTATTGTAGTATTGTATCTTATAAAAAAAATGTATGTTATGAAAAAACTATTATAGACGTAATTAAGTATAGAAAATGACTAAAAAAGAATGACCCATTTTGAGCAATACATGTCTTTCACATACAAAAATAAAAATAAGTAACTCTTTTTTTGAATGGCAGTTCCAAAAAAACGTACTTCTATATCAAAAAAACGTATTCGTAGAAATATTTGGAAGAAAAAGGGATATTTAGCTGCAATAAAAGCTTTTTCTTTAGCAAAGTCAGTTTCCACCGGAGATTCAAAAAGTTTTTTTGTGCGACAAACAAGTAAGAAAATCTTGGAATAATAGGAATTTCCGTAGCTAGAAGAACTTTCAATTTTGGAATAGGAAGAATTCCCATTAACTAATGTATTGATATATTGAACTCCTCAATATTAGTTAGAACTAGCTGCTATAATATATAGAATAAGAATTTCTTTGTCTGTCGGTTCTAAATATCATTATTATGATTTTTTTTTTCATTCTAGTTTTTTAGAATCTATTTATTAATTTGTGCGATGGTTTTTGTCCGATTAATTTTCTTTTCCTAATAGAAAAATCTTTGTTCATTCTATTGGGAAAAGAAAGTAGTGATGAATATTGAAATTTGTTTTATTTAGAAATTTTGTACACAATAAACTATTATATTAATAGTTAATTAATACTTAATGATACTAAGAAAAGTCTCGAAATTGTTATTCCTTAAATTGAAATTTAGTATTAGTAATTAAATTGTGATAAATGATAAATATGAAATCCTATAGAATTTCATTAAATTTTTGCATTTTGTTCATTGATAAAATAAATCTCTTTGACGATTTGTTTTTCATTTATCTGATTTCGCGGATTCAAAATATAAAATATATAAATAAATATATATATAAAATAAAGATATATATAAAATAAAATAAAGGGGGCAGTTCTTAGTTTCTATTTCGACTGAAAAAACTTTCATTTCAAATTCCAAATGTTCCGGGGGAACCTAGCATATAGATAGTACGTAAAAGTTGATTGTTAAAACTGAACCTACGATGATACTAACCTAATTAAGAATTATTGAAAATTCAAAGATGAATTCAAATCTTATTTATCAGTTCTAATGGTTCCTAAACTATATTGGATCTAGACGATTCAATATGAATTGATTATTATTATTTCAAGTAAGCCGCTATGGTGAAATCGGTAGACACGCTGCTCTTAGGAAGCAGTGCTAGAGCATCTCGGTTCGAGTCCGAGTGGCGGCATAGAGATACAATGCATCCTATAATGTATTTAATTCCCTATTTCCATTCTGTAATGGGACCTCTTTTATCTATGATATTTGTCACTTTAGAACATATATTAACTCATCTCTCTTTTTCGATCATTTCAATTGTGATTACGATTCATTTGATGACCCTATTAGTCCACGAAATTATAGGGTTGCGGGATTCGTCGGAAAAAGGAATGATAGCTACTTTTTTTTCTATAACAGGATTATTAGTTACTCGTTGGATTTCTTCAAGACATTTTCCATTAAGTAATTTATACGAGTCATTAATCTTCCTTTCGTGGAGTTTTTCCATTATTCATATGATTTCCAAGATACGGAATCAGAAAAATGATTTAAGCGCAATAACCGCCCCAAGTGCCATTTTTACCCAAGGTTTCGCTACATCGGGTCTTTCAAGTGAAATGCACCAATCGTCAATATTAGTACCTGCTCTACAATCTCAATGGTTAATGATGCACGTAAGTATGATGTTATTGAGTTACGCAGCTCTTTTATGTGGGTCGTTATTATCAGTGGCTTTTCTAGTCATTACATTTCGCAAAAACATCGATATTTTTGGTATTGACTTAATTAAGATTAAGTCATTTTTCTTTGGCAAGATCGAATACTTGAACGAAAAAAAAAATGTTTTTAAACACACTTCCTTTGTTTCATTTCAAAATTATTACAAATATCAATTAACTCAGCGTTTGGATTATTGGAGTTATCGTGTCATTAGTTTAGGGTTTACCTTTTTAACCATAGGTATTCTTTCTGGAGCAGTATGGGCTAATGAGGCATGGGGATCTTATTGGAATTGGGACCCCAAGGAAACTTGGGCCTTTATTACTTGGACTATATTCGCGATTTATTCACATACTAGAACAAATCAAACTTTGCAAAGTACGAATTCGGCACTTGTAGCTTCTATAGGATTTCTTATAATTTGGATATGCTATTTTGGGATCAATCTATTAGGAATAGGTCTACATAGTTATGGTTCATTCACATTAACATCTAATTGAATAAATTCCATGAGGAATACATAAGACCATCGTCCCATATATAACGGAAAGTTTGTGCGGGTTTTTGAGAACCATTTGAATGATTCCTTGATTCAAATGGTTCTCAAAAACCCGGAATACATCTTATTACAATTTTAATTCATTTTCTTTTTTTGCGTTGTATTCTATAGCGAATGATTTAAAAACTCTTAAAACGAAAACTTTGATTTCTGTCTCAGTACTGAAAACTATCAAAACTATCTATGAAAATAATTAGATAGGATAGCTTGTACCTTGTCAACTGATAGCGAGAGAACGAAATCCGGATAAATACCAATCCCTATTATGGGTAAAAAGATACAGATCGAAACAAATAGTTCTCTTGGTCCAGAATCCACAAAATTGGAATTTGGAACATTGAATAGTTTGTATCCATAGAACATCTGACGTAACATAGATAATAAATAAATAGGAGTTAATATCATTCCAATTGCCATTACAAATGTAATTAATATTTTTGGCATTAAAAGAAATTTTGGACTGGTAATTATTCCAAAAAATACTACTAATTCCGCAACAAAACCACTCATTCCTGGCAATGCAAGAGAAGCCATTGAGAAACTACTAAACAGAGTAAATATTTTTGGCATTGGAATGGATATCCCCCCCATTTCGTCGAGATAAACAAGACGTATTCTATCACAACTCGTTCCTACCAAGAAAAAAAGTGCAGCACCAATAAATCCATGAGAGAGTATTTGTAATATGGCTCCGTTGAGTCCCATGCCGGTTATAGAACCAATTCCTATAATTATGAAACCCATGTGAGATACAGAAGAATAGGCTATTCTCTTTTTTAAATTGCGTTGACCAAGAGAAGTTGAAGCTGCATAGATTATTTGCATTGTCCCTACTATCACCAACCAGGGAGAAAATATAGAGTGGGCGTGCGGTAATAATTCCATATTGATCCGAATCAATCCATATGCTCCCATTTTTAATAAGATTCCAGCTAGAAGCATACATGTACTGTAATGTGCTTCTCCATGGGTATCTGGTAGCCATGTATGTAGGGGTATAATCGGCAATTTGACAGCATAAGCAATAAGGAAGCCCAAATAGAATATTATTTCTAATGCCACAGGATATGACTGATGAGCTAATCTTTCAAAATCCAATGTTGGTTCATTGGAACCATATAAACCCATACCTAGAACCCCTATTAAGAGAAAAATGGAACCCCCCGCAGTGTACAAAATAAACTTTGTAGCCGAGTACAAACGTTTCTTTCCCCCCCACATGGATAAAAGTAAGTAAACAGGAATTAATTCTAACTCCCACATAAGGAAAAAAAGTAAAAGGTCTCGAGAAGAAAATAATCCTATTTGACCACTGTACATTGCTAACATCAGGAAATAGAATAATCGCGAATTTCGAGTAACAGGCCAAGCTGCTAAAGTAGCTAAAGTAGTGATAAATCCTGTCAGTAAAATGGGTCCCATGGAAAGTCCATCGATTCCCAGTCTCCAGTGAAAATCAAAAATATTTATCCATTTAAAATCCTCCTCCAATTGAATTAATGGATCGTCCAATTGGAAATGATAACAGAACACATAGGTTGTTAGAAGGAGTTCTAATAAGCATATACATATAGTATACCACCTAAATACCTTATTCCCCTTATGAGGGAGAAATAAAATTGAAGAACCTGCGAATATTGGCAAAACTACAAGTAGCGTTAACCAAGGGAAATAACTCGTGATAAAGACAAGATGCGTTTTGACTAAAAAACCCGTGCTCGGAATAATATATTTTATCGAGTACGGGCTTTTGTCGGTAAAAAGGAATCAAATGATTCAAGTGGAGTTTTTTATAACGTATCAATAAGATAGACCCATGCTGCGGGTTGTTTCATGCCATAAATAAACACGGACACTCAAAAAATCTGTTGGACAGGCGGATTCACATCTCTTACAACCTACACAGTCCTCCGTTCTTGGCGCAGAAGCGATTTGCTTAGCTTTACATCCGTTCCAAGGTATCATTTCCAATACATCTGTGGGGCAGGCTCGTACACATTGAGTACATCCTATGCATGTATCATAAATTTTTACTGAATGCGACATTGGGTCTATAAATTCTAGTTTTGAACATAAAAAATTTTCGATCTGGTAAAGTAAAATCAGGAGTAAATGAATTATATTTATATTGTAGACACCAGACGAATCAATGGTTTATCAAAAAAATCTTAAGAATCAATATATATTTCTAAATCTGTTCATGAAAAAAGACCAAGAGACTTTGATTTCCGTTTCAACAACCATGATCATACGAGTCACGCATATGACTTCACATTGACATCGGTCAATGCATCGTCAATATTGCAATAGTAATATGGAAATATAATATTATACATATTACTATAAAAGAATAAAAAATGAAAAAAAAATTTTCTATTTATATAATAGTTATGACTAATTATTCAACAAATTTGATTGATTGATACGAGTTGATTTTCTGTTACGATAGATCGACGAAACAATAGCTAGTCCAATAGCTGCTTCCGCGGCTGCAATGGCTATAATAAAGATTGAGAAAATGTCTCCTTTTAATTGACGACTATCAAATATATCAGAAAACGTTACGAGATTAATATTAACCGAATTTAGTATAAGTTCAAGACACATAAGTGCTCTAACCATGTTTCGACTTGTGATCAATCCATAGATACCTATAGAAAATAAATAGACGCTCAAAAAAAGTACATGTTCGAACATCATTGACTAACTCCTCATCAATCTCGATTCATTTCAATATGAACAATAATTCAACGGATTTGATTGACTAGAATCGAGCAATTACAGAAAAAAAGAGGGTATCCGCAGTAGATTAAACTAAAAACTTTCCCCTTTTTCATTTGATTTTAAATTTCTAACAATTTTATTAATTCTTATTAATTCTAAGTATTTGCTATTGACGAGCCATAGTAATTGCACCTATCAAAGAAACTAAAAGAATTATAGAAATAAGTTCAAACGGAAGATAAAAATCTGTTGATAAATGAATTCCAATTTGTTGAACGTTACTTATAAGGTCCTGTTCTATAATCTGGTTTGATCTTGTAGTCCAAATAATTCCGTACCATGACGTATCTGGGATAGTAGTAATTAGTGAAAAAAGAATACTTGTACAAACCAGTGAAGTGACTCCATCTCCAACAGTCCAAAGATAGGAACCGTTAGAATATTCTGAACCGTTCATGAACATAACAGCAAATATTATTAAGACATTTATGGCTCCCACATAAATAAGGAGCTGTGCGGCAGCTACAAAATAGGAGTTTGCTGGAATATAGAATAAGGATATACAAACAAGAACGAATCCTAATGAAAAGGCAGAATAAATTGGATTGGTAAATAATACTACTCCTAGACCTCCTATTATAAGAAATAATCCTAGAAATACTACAAGTATATCGTGTATTGGTCCAGGTAAATCCATTATGTATAACAAATAAATAAGTCGAAATATTTCATGACCTTACTAAATAGTCCAGGAAAGAGAAGGGTGTTACCTTTATTTTTTTTTTTTTTTATATGATGGATTTCTAATTGAATTAAATATTCAATCTTAATATGGTGTAGATATAGATAAAGTTATTGGTGAATCCTACTTTCTTTTTTCTTTTTTTTGAAAAAAAAAAAGAAATAGTTGGAATTTTATATTTCGAAATCATCGCGAAACTATCGGTTTAAATTAAAGAGTAATTCTCAACAATCAATAGTTATTAATTATTATTTGTAATTTCTGACCAACCAAAAACTTGAATCCTTTATATCAAAAAACAAAATCTTAGTAATCAGTAATTGTTCTTGAATCAAGGGGTTTATCTTTGTCTATTTTGATTTGAGTCGAATTCATAACTGTTTGAATTGTGTAATCTCCAATTACTGACATTGGTAATCGGCCCAAAGCAATTTGATTATAATTCAATTCGTGACGATCATAAGTAGAAAGTTCATATTCTTCAGTCATCGATAAACAGTTTGTTGGACAATACTCGACACAGTTACCACAAAATATACAAACTCCAAAATCAATACTATAATTAAGCAATTGTTTCTTTTTAATATCTTTTTCAAATCTCCAATCAACAACGGGTAGATCTATGGGACATACACGAACACATACTTCACAAGCAATACATTTATCAAATTCGAAGTGGATTCGACCACGGAAACGTTCTGATGTGATCGATTTTTCATAAGGATATTGAATAGTTACAGGTAAACGATTTGTATGGGATAAGGTAATTATGAAACTTTGACCAATGTACCTTGCAGCTCGTATTGTTTGTTGACCATAATTTATGAACCCGGTCACCATAGGGAACATATTGTGGATCTCCGTGAATAAATTGCTGTTTTTTTCTCTTGTTTGAGATCGGTTATAAATCTAGAATATCATTATCCTATTCTATTATTTATAGTGAAACAAGTTGGGACGAAGTTGTCAATAATAGATTACCCAGGGAAATAGGCAAAAGAAATTTCCATCCAAGATTTAATAGCTGGTCTATTCTCATCCTAGGTAAAGTCCATCTTGCTGTGATAGGAATGAACAGAAACAAATAAGCTTTCGCTAATGTAATAAATATTCCAATTGTCATTCCAAAGACTCCAGCCATTTTATTTATTCCGAAAAGTTCAGGAATGGGTATGTACGGAATAGATAAATTCCACCCACCTAAGTAAAGAACTGTTATAAATAATGAAGAAACTAATAAATTTAGGTAAGAAGCAAGGTAAAATAAAGCGTATTTGATACCTGAATACTCTGTTTGATAACCTGCGACTAATTCCTCCTCTGCTTCTGGTAAATCGAAGGGTAATCTTTCACATTCCGCTAGAGAAGAAATTAGAAAAACTACAAACCCTATAGGCTGACGCCACAGATTCCACCCCCAAAAACCATATTTTGACTGTGCCTCAACTATATCAACTGTACTTGAACTGTTAGATAATTATAGTCGATAATAACATCACCGTTCATATCGCTATTTCAAAACCGTACATGAGACCTCGGCTTCATACGGCTCCTCTATGGCCAAAAATAAATGTAAGGACTTGCTCGATATTATCTCCATCTTTATTTAATTTAGATAGTAAATACAATAAATATATATCGGGTAGCCAAAAATTAGACCAATGAAATTCCGTCTGCTAGAATCAAAAATGCGCTTCCGAATTGATCTTATCCATTAGAATTTCTATTTTATTTTTGTTCGGTAATAACTTAATCCTTCAATAAAATACTCGTTATATCAATAACTAGAAAGAAAAAGAAAGAATTGGGCATTAATTCAAAATTCATGATACTAATTCTACTCTATATGTATAGATATAGATATGGATGGGAAAATAATAAATAAAAATCTTTTATTATTATTTCTTCACTTTTCTCATTCTATTTTTGCATTCCATTTCTTTTCTTTAGTTCCTCTTCTTCTTTCTCAGAGACTCAGAGAGAGGATACTCTGAAAAAAAAAAAATAAAGGATTAGTTCGTTTTTGATAGTCATTTCTTTAATCAGCGAATAGGAGCATACTCTAGATAGGAATCGTGAGGAAGTACTGCTTGGTCATTTCTACCAACTTAAAGTCCTCATTATGATTCGTTTTATCCAAACTTTTTTTTTATCAAAAAATACTGTTTTTTGATATCTTACATTATCTCCATTACTAATCTTTTATGTACCTTGGTGTTCCTAACTGTCCACTGATTTTGGATTGATCCCCGGTATGGTAATACATATAAGACAGTAGTAGTGTAACCCCATACGGTTGATCTTTTGTACCCGCTTCAAGATATAATAATTAGTCAAAGATTATTAATCTTGGGATAAACAGTTTACACTGCTTATGTTTATATTCTTGTACATAGGGAATGAGATTTTATCTTCTTACTGCAAATTTCTAAGCAGTTTGGTTTTACTCATATAACTATCTAGTTTAACTCATCGACCCTAATGATGAATAAAAAATTGATGAATAAAAAATGAAAATACCCATTCAATAATATTCAACCTTTTTACTTTAAATTTCATTTCTAAAGAGAAGGGAAAATAATCATGTTCCAACGAATCACACGTAGAGATATTGATAACACACATAGAGTTAATGGTATTTCATAACTAATAGATTGAGCAGCAGCCCGTAGACCACCTGAAAAGGAATATTTATTGTTCGATCCATATCCTGACATAAGAAGTCCAATAGGAGCAATACTTGAAATGGAGATCCATAAAAAAACACCTATACTAAGATCGGCTAAAACAAGGCGATACCCAAAAGGAATTACTAAAAAACTTAGTAGAACTGATATGACCGCTATAGACGGTCCCACGCTAAACAAACGAATATCTCCTCTGGATGGAAGTAGGTCCTCTTTAAAAAGTAATTTGGTCCCATCCGCTAGAGCTTGAAGAATTCCTAATGGGCCGGCATATTCAGGCCCGATACGTTGTTGTATTGCTGCGGATATTTCTCTTTCTAACCACACAATTACGAGTACCCCTATTATGATTCCTAATAGAAGGGTTAAAATAGGAACAAAGATCCATATGAGGCCATAGACTTCTTTTAAGGATTCCGATTTAGAAAAAGAATTGATAGCTTGTACTTCTATTTCTGTCGTATCAATTATCATTTCAACGATCAACTTCTCCCATAATGATATCTATACTACCTAGTATCGTCATGATATCAGCCAATTTCATTCTTTTAACTAGTTGAGGTAGAATTTGCAAATTGATAAAACCTGGTGGACGAATTTTCCATCTCCAGGGGAAAACACTACTATCTCCTATCAAATAAATTCCTAATTCTCCTTTTGGGGCCTCTACTCTCACATAAAGTTCTTGTTTTGACAATTCAAAATTGGGTGAAAGTTTTTTAGTAATAAATCTATAGTCAAAATTAGTCCATTCGGAATTTTTTCCTCTATCAAAGCGTCGGACTTCTAAATTTTCATAAGGTCCTCCAGGAATTCCTTCTAGAGCCTGTTGAATAATTTTTATAGATTCCTTCATTTCACCGATTCGTACTAAATAACGAGCTAGCGAATCTCCTTCTTTTTGCCATTGGACTTCCCAATCGAATTTATTGTAAGACTCATAACGATCAACTTTACGAAGATCCCATTGGATTCCAGAAGCTCGTAACATCGGGCCTGATAAACCCCAATTTATTGCTTCCTCTCCACCAATAATCCCTACTCCTTCAACTCGTTCCAAAAAAATAGGATTCCGGGTAATAAGTTTTTGATATTCAACAATTCCTGTTAAAAAATAATCGCAGAAATCCAAACATTTATCTATCCAGCCATAAGGCAGATCCGCGGCGACTCCCCCAATACGGAAATAATTATGCATCATTCGCATACCCGTGGCGGCTTCGAATAGATCATATAACAATTCCCTTTCTCTGAAAATATAGAAAAAGGGAGTCTGTGCGCCAATATCCGCCATAAAAGGTCCAAGCCATAACAAATGAGAAGCTATACGACTCAGTTCCAACATAATTACTCTAATGTAACTGGCTCTTTTAGGTACTTGAACACTTTCCAGTCGTTCTGGTGCATTTACTGTTATTGCTTCTGTGAACATAGTGGCTAAATAATCCCACCGTGTTACATAAGGCAAATATTGTATAATTGTTCGATTTTCCGCTATTTTTTCCATCCCTCTGTGTAAATAACCCAATATGGGTTCACAGTCAATAACATCTTCGCCATCGAGAGTAACGATCAGTCGAAGAACACCATGCATTGATGGGTGGTGAGGGCCCATATTAACTATCATGAGATCTTTTCTTGTAGCCGGTACAGTCATATCTTTTCTTCCTTAATTCATTATTCCATGAATTTCTCAAACGAGGTTCATCACAATGAAAAATCTAATAACTACTATTAACAAATAACTAATAACAAATAACTAAAGAAAAAATTAAAACTAATCTTAAAATTAATGAGTTTTTGACTCCCGAATACCCAATTGACCAATTAATTTCTTATAACGTACTCTATTTTTCTTTGACAAATAATCCAGCAACCGTTGACGTTTTCCCAGAATTTTTCGTAGACCCCTTTGCGATAAAAAATCTCTTTTATGTAATTCCAAATGTGAAGTAAGTCTCCGTATCTTATCCGTGAAACTGAATACTTGAAATTCAACGGATCCGCAGTTTTTCTCTTTTTCTTGTCGAATAGCTGAGAGAAATGAATTTTTGACCATAAAAAATAATTTTTTTTTCTTTTCCGTGGATTTTACCGAATCAGGAAAAATAATAATTATTATTATACCAGTTATTTCCAGTTAGTTTAATCTATAGCTAGTCCACAAAAATTCTTGATTTCTTGATATATACTACTTTATTTATTTATTTTATCCAAATCAAATTTGCAATTTGATTTGGATAAAAAGAGACGATACATTTATGCATTCACGAAAGAGAGTTATTTTTTACCTAAAAAGAAGATTCTGTTAATTTCTTCCTAGATCCAATTGATAAGGAATTAAATCGGTATCATTTATCAGAATGTAACATAGCGTATATCTTTCGGCTTTTATTTTATCTAGCGAATATGTCATACGATAGATATTTTATAAGAAATATACTATTAATTAATTTAACTAATTCTGAATCGTGGATACATATGGATTCTTGACATACTGAAATGACTACCATTATTGGTATCAAACCAATAACGATTCATACAAGCTAAATCCTCTAAGCGATAATTGGGCCAAAGAAACAATTTGAATTTAATCAATTTATTTGCATCTGTATTAAGATGCTTTTTCCCGTTCAAAAATTGTGCACAGTTTTTTATGTTATTTTGATTGCAAAATATTGGATTTCTATCCATAACATTCCAATTCCGGGAATTGAAACAAATTAGAATTCTCAATTCTCTACGACGTCTCGGAGATAGAATATTTTCCGGAACAAGCAAATCATAATGATTTTTGTTTCTATTCACAAGCATATTGCAGTGTCGTGCAATGGATCCATCAAAATTTTTTTTATCAACATATCTATTTTTTATTATGCATTTTTCATTAGTTTGGCGCTTATTCTTATCAACCAATGAAACACCTAGGGTTTGATATATAATATGTTTTCCGTCTTTTTTCATAGATAGACGAATTGGTTCGATAATAAATATTCCCTTTTTTATTAATTTTGTAAGAGTTAAGTCTTTCTGAATCAACATTACGTCCATATGCATCTCTCCTCTTTGAATTGAGGATATAGCAATTTCCCTTGGATCTATGAGTCTAAGTAGAAGACAATATACCTTGATATTATTGATCATTCTTTGATTCAAGGGATCATCCCATCGTAATTGAAAAAGAAAATATTTTTTCAGGAAGAAATTAAGTTCTGCTTCTTTCTTGCTCTTGAATTGTTTTTTCTTTCTACCTTTTTTAATGTCTGCTCCCGTGTAAGCTTCTTCAACATCTTTTTTTTTGTTTTGTTTTTTTAGATCGGATACAAAATCTCCATCTCCTTGGCCTTGTTGTTCGTTTTTTTTTTTTGAATTTTCTAATTCAAGATATTCTTTTTGATTAGCTAATATAGGAAGATTTTTTTTGTGATTTATGCCGATCTTTTCATTTTGACTAATATTTTCATAGAAATGAAAAATAAGTAATTTGATTGGTATGATCCACGGTTTAATTTTATACGCATCAAAAAGTGGCACAAATTCTGGAAAAAACCAAGGTTCTAGGTTTGATATGGTATGATATAACCTTTCTTGATTCATTCCCATCCAATCAAAAAAATATTTTTTTTGATTGGATGGGTTTATTTTGTGATCAATCGTAAAAGAGAAAAGATCTTTTTTTTCAAATTTTTGAAAATTTTTAGTTTCGGTTTTAGCATTTTTATGAATCGTGGTGTCGATATGCGTATTGGTCCAGGTCTTAATTTCAATATTATTTCGAATACAAAAATGGAGAATTCTACAATCAAAAAATTTTCTATCCATATTTTTGTTCGTATCAATAATGGATCTTTTTTCTAGATAATCACTAATAGCTATACTTATCAATCCATAAAATGATTCGGGTTTCGGTGTACTGAAATTATATGGAATTTTTTTGTCCCCCACTTGTAATGTTGATCCATAAATATATGAGTTCCCACTATTCCCATAATTTATATATTTATATGATAAAAGATCATATCCGTAATGTTTTTTCAATTTTTCTTTTTGACGTATTGATGAATCGACTGCATATGGATAGCAGTTTTGTTTCATGTAATGAATTAATTGGTCTTTTTTTTTTCTATATAAATCCAATTTCATTGAGTTTTTCTTTTGAATTGTACGACATTGATTGACGCTATTTCGCCATTTTTTCGGTACTAAGGGGGACCACTTGGTCTGAGATAAATTGTATTGATAATGACTCCTTAACCAATTTTTCCATTTATTCATTCCAGACTTATGAATTTTCTTATACCTTGGTTTGGAATCAAATATTCCTCGTGTCGTACAATAATTCTTGATTATATCACTAAGAAAAGGATAGGTACCCTGATATTGAAGTACAGATCTCAAATGATACTTGTTAAGTAATTGATTTTGTGATAATTTGTAAAAAACATAGGCTTGAGACAAAGAAGATAAGTCACAAGAAATATTAGAAAACGACTTTTTTATAGTCGAAATAAAGTTCATTGTATTTTGATTTGTTTTCTCAATTCCTTCTTGATTTGTTTCATCGTTGTAAATGGATTTGTTGATAATTTTTTTTGTTGATTCAAAGAAAAGTTGTGCATTGATCCTCGGAATCTTAATGATACATAGTAATATATCTATGTATATTTTTTCAATGAGGGATTTTATAAAATAATGCGATTTACGTATTAATCGGATATTTTTTCTTTTGAATATTTTCCAAATATCCTTCTGTGATTCCGATCTTTTATCATCACAAATTCGAACTATTTTTTTTTTATCTTTTGTGATTCCTTCTGTTTGAGTCCTAATTGTGATTGTTTTATTAGCAAGATCTTTGATTTTCGTTTCTATGAGTGAAGAATTTTCATTTACACAATTCATGGATCGAATTTGAGTGGTCGATTCACGGATAATCTTATTATTTATATTGGAATCTTTTCCGCTTTCATTCGGTTCATATACTTTCATCTTCCTCAATTTCAATAAGAAAATGGGGTTTATTTTTTCAAGTTCTTTCATTATTAAGTTTATAACTAGAACTATTTTGATGACCCATCTTGTTTTTTCTTTTGAAACTTTTTGAAACCGTTTTCTTCTTTCTTTGAAAACCTTTATAACTTGAAAAAATTGCTTTTTCAATTTTATCGTTTTTTTTTCGAGTTCTTTAAAAATGGGTTCAAAAAAAGAAGGTCGTTTTCGGGGAGACCCAAAAGGTAGTTCTGCTTCCTTTCCCCAGATTGTTAAAAAACAAAAATTGTCTTTTTTATCCGTTTTTTTTATTTTCTGATCTCGATGATGAGATCGTATTTTAGATCTTCTCCAAGGTTTCAGACAGAAGGGAAATAAAATCTTTATTTGAATACCGTCTGTTAACCAATTTTGGGGAAATTCTGTTTCTGATAATTGAACGCCATTATAGGTACATTTAACATGCATTTCTTTATTCCATTCCTTCAAATCCTCATACCACTCGGGGAATTGCAATAATAACATACGGCCGATATTTTTAGCTATTATCAATAAGGGTAATATAACGTATTTTCTAAGAAAAGATTGGGTTACTAACATTAAACCTCTTATTGCTTGAGTAAATATAAAGGTATCCCAAGCTTCTGATATTGCTATTCGTTCATTTTCCTCTTCTTTTTCTTCGTTTGTTTTCTCCTTTTCTTTTGTCTCCTCCTCCTCAAAATAAGAAATTTGTAATTCTGGATTTCCCCCTACCCAATTCCTAAAAATGAGATTAATCGTTTCAGAGATATCAAAAAACGAAAAAAAAAATGTTTTGTCTATTCGATCCAAAAAAAGTGGAGAATGCACATTTGCTTGAAACATTTCCCAAGTAACTGTTTTACGTCTTTGAGCACGCATGGATCCTTTGATTATACCCCGGCGAAAATCTGATTGTTGTGAGTAACGTATCAAAGCCACTTCCTCTTCTTCATCACTAGTGCTAGTATTATTAGTACTATTATTACTAGTACTATTATTACTAGCACTGGAATTAGTACTCTGATTGTTATCAGTATAAATTACCACGCGTTTGCCTTTTCTTGAACGAATTTCAGGATCTTCCGTCGATTCTTCTTCATTTTCTTCTTCTTCTTCTTCCAAATCGTCTGTCAATTTGTATGACCACCGAGAAACCCTTTTACTGATTTCTTCCATTCCAATAGATTTCTTTTTAATTGTTGTTAGATCGTTTGGATCAGTTGTAATTACATCGAATATAAATTTCAAAGATTTTGCTTGACTTTCTGAATCAACTCTTCGTGCGCGTTCAAAAGATAATTTGTCGGTTGAGGTTAAAAAATTCCCAATCGAATTCGAATTCAATAATAATTCCCCGTCAAAGTCGAATCTATTCTTTTGATGTTCCAATTCTTGAGAATCATTATGAAATAGACCATGAATCTTATTTATCCAAAATATTTTTACGGAATCTACCGTGGAAGTTATTAAATCATTCATGATTGCACGTGAATCGAATTTTTTTATTGTTCCCCGATAGGGCCCGTTCAAAAAAGGATCATACCTTTTGGGTAAGTATTCTTCTTCATTTTCATCATCACACAATCTGGTCCTTTTTTCTAGCATATCTAAAGCAAGAGATCCCTTCTCTTTTTCTAGAATTTTTATTCGCCTT